TAATAGATTCGGAATCAAGAAAATTAGAAGTTAGAAATATTTAAAGAAAAAAAAGATTTCCAAAGGTAAAAATTACTAAAAAGATTAATACGTAAGATACATACACTAATAGATAGGAAGAAATTCGACCGCCCCCTACATATTTAAAGCTTTCTCCTATTAAAAAACTCGTAATACCGAACCCATTTGGAATCCCATCAATTATTCGTCTATCACAAAAAGAAATTACTTCAGAAAAAAATCTTATACTTTGAGTTAAGAAGATTATATAGAAATAATCAATATAACCATGATTATATGTCCAAGCATATATCACATATATAATTTTATCACCAAGAATTTTAAGTTTATTAGAAATACTTTTAACAAACGAATTAAATAAATATAAATTTTGTAAAGATGAATAAATAGGCTTATAGAAAAAGGATGCTATTAGGATTCCACAAGAAGCTATACTGACCGAAAAAGTTGCATTTGTTAGAAATTCATACCAATTCCAACCCATCAATATTTTTTTCTTTTTATGGAAAAAGCTTATAAACGGAATTAACACTTTGGATAATATATCTAACTGCATTCCTTTTTGATTGAAGAAAGGAATTCCGATGACTCCAATGAACAAAGTAAATAAACCTAATACAAGCATAGGAAATAGCATAGTATTGTCCGACTCACGGGGATACGAAAAAATGTTCTTAGTGTCGAAATTAGGAATAGTAAAGAAAGGCACCATCATACTTGTTCCATTACTATTAATTCGATTTTTTTTTTTTTCATTATTCCTTGTTAATAAAGGTAATAAGGAAAAATTTGTTTTAATCCCCTTTTGCCCTTCTCTACCCCATAAAGATATTGAGTATACCGAACTTTTTTTTTTGCCACTGTAAGTTTGAAAATAAACATTTAAATGTCCCTCAAAAGTAAGTAAATATATCCGAAACATATAAAATGCAGTTAACCCCACGGTGGAACAAGCGATTATTGCAAAAATCGGTGAATACAACCAACTATCATTAATAATTTCATCTTTGGACCAAAAACAACCAAGAGGCGGAATACCACAAAGAGAAAGCGTACCCACTAGAAAGGATATTTTAGTAATAGGCACCTGTTTTCTTAAACCTCCCATAAAAACCAGATTTTGGCTTTTATCTGGAGAATAGCCAACAATAGTTTCCATTGAATGAATAATCGATCCGGAGCCTAAAAACAACAATGCTTTGGAATAAGCATGAGTAATCAAATGAAACAAAGCAGCTCGATAAGAACCCATACCTAGAGCCAACATCATATAGCCCAATTGAGACATTGTAGAATAAGCTAAACCCCTCTTAATATCTTTTTGAGCAAGAGCTAAAGTGGCCCCTAAAAGTAATGTTATTATACCTATCAAAGCTATTAGATTCATTATCGAAGGTAAAACTATTAAAAGCGGGAGAAGCCGGGCAACAAGAAAAATTCCAGCCGCTACCATAGTAGCGGCATGTATAAGAGCTGAAATAGGGGTAGGCCCTTCCATAGCATCGGGTAACCATACATGAAGGGGAAATTGAGCAGATTTAGCAATTGAGCCAGCAAATAATAGAAAGGCACACAAAGTAGCAAATAAAAAATTAATTTCATTAGTATAAACCAAGTTATTGAATATTTCAAACAAATCCCGAAATTCTAAACTCCCTGTTATCCAATAAAAGCCTAAAATTCCTAATAATAAACCAAAATCTCCAACGCGATTAGTCACAAACGCTTTTTGACAAGCATTCGATGCAACAGGCCGGGTAAACCAAAAACCTATTAATAGATAAGAACACATTCCAACCAACTCCCAAAAAAAATAAATTTGTATCAGATTAGAACTAATAACTAATCCTAACATTGACGTATTGAAAAAACTCATATAAGCAAAAAACCTCAAATATCCCTGATCATGAGACAGATAATTGTCACTATAAATAAGAACCATAATTCCAACAGTAGTGATTAATATTAACATAATAGAAGAAAGTGGGTCAACTAAATAGCCAAATTCTAAAGAAAAGTCATTATTGATAGTCCAAGACCATATAGATAGATAGATAGAAGGGTTATTTTTTTGTTGAATAGACAGATAGGTTGAAAAAATCATAACTATACTTAAGAAGAAAATACTAGGAAAAACCCACATACGACGAAGATCTTTTGTTGCGGTGGGAAAAAGTAGAAGTCCTACTCCTATTAATATAGGAACTGGAAAGAGAATAAAAGGTATAATCCATGAATATTGATATATATCTTGCATAAAAATATTTTTTATGTTTATCTTAAAAAATTGTTTCTGATTTACCGGCTCTTAGCTTTTTTGAAATGAAAGGGGTCGGTTAATAAAATGAAAATATACAAAATATAGAAAATATAGAATTTTCTAGACTTAATTGTTTTGAATTGTTTTGAATATTTTTTTTTCCATAAAAGTTAGTTATTTTAGTTGGCTTATTCAGAATCATTATCATTAAACAATTTCTTTTTGGAAACGAATTAATTGTCTTTAATAAAAAAAAAAAAAGAGATTTCTTTTTTTAGTTAACTTTTAGTTAACTGTCTGTTGCATATTTTTAAATTAGATTAAAATTAGATGTATTCTTTGTGCGAGCCTGGCATTTAATTTTTCAATTAATTGAAAAATTAATAAGGTATGAGGGTAGGTTTATTAAAACTTTCGATCTTTTTTATTATGTATTTTAGTCCATTTTATTACCTGTATAAATTGTATAAATGCATGTAGGCTGACAAAAATAAACTTTCCAGAGATACCAGAGATATAAATAAGGGCACACAGTTTTTTTTGTATTTTTTGGTTTTTTGTTTTGTTCCTAGTACTAAATTTACGCAATTTTTATTTTTCTATATTCATTTTTTTTAGAAAGGGCATACAGTCTAGAAAATAAATAGATAGCCGGATAATTAATATTAAAAAATAATTGGTTTTGAACAATAAATAATAGATGTCTTTGACATCCAACTATTAAATACTTATTCTAGTTTTTGAATGGCAGTTCCGAAAAAACGTACTTCTATCTCAAAAAAACGTATTCGTAAAAATTTTTGGAAAAAGAAAGGATATTGGGCAGCGTTGAAAGCTTTTTCATTAGGTAAATCTCTTTCTACAAGGAATTCAAAAAGTTTTTTTTATGCAAAAAATCAATAATCAATAATTGGAAAAATATGAGTTGCTTTAATTCGAAAAGCAGTCAGTCTAATTTGTTTTTAATTGTAAATTGTTTCTAATTTCTTTATAAGTCTTATTTTTTTATTATAAGTTAGAAACAATTTCTAAAAATTTTTATTTTATTAAATATTAAAAAAATATTGTATTTATATAGAAGTTAATATTTATATAGTTATATAGTTCTAAATATTTATATTATAGTTTTATAGTTATATAAGTGTTATATAAGTTAATATAAATAGATATAAAAAGATATAAAATGAAAAAAAAAAAATATCTAATCAATAGCTATGATAAATTGAGTTTGTTTCGCTTTTAGAATTAAAAAATTCTTGTGTCTACTAAAATTAAATTAAAATACTTTTTTTCTTTGAAATAAAGAATAAACACAAGAAGATGTAACCTTTTTTTTTTAGTATGTTTTATCCTTTTTAGGATGGGGAAAATAAGAATCCCCATCGATTCAATAATAAATAAGTTTTAGTATTGTCTATATTTTATAGAATAACTATACTATTTAGTATATTAACTGTATATTGAATATATTTATTAAACTAATTAAATTAGAGAAAAACAGATAGAAAATTTGTAGTGACTAATAGATTGTTGAAACTAATTAAAATGTGTTTTAGAACTTTATAAAAAATTCTTTCTTTAAGTTTAAGTTAGTATCACTAAATATATCCTAATATCGCTAGATATATCCTAACTTTACTTTTAATTTAACCTAATAAAAAAAATAAGAGCCCTTTGCTTTTTTTTTTAGTGGTTATAGGAAGAATACACCAATTTTAGAGCCTATATTTCCACTGGAGAATCAATCCATAAATATAGAAATATTTATTGCATTGAATACTTCACTCTCGACAATTAAATAAAAAAAGGGTTAGTATGATTTCAAACAAGCCGCTATGGTGAAATCGGTAGACACGCTGCTCTTAGGAAGCAGTGCTAGAGCATCTCGGTTCGAGTCCGAGTAGCGGCATGGCATCTTCTAAAAGCGTAAGTCCTATCTGAATTCAACTCTTGAGTTCAATGTCAATTATCCTATAATTGACATTGAAGTGAAATCCCCACGCTTTTTTCTTTTAAAAAATTTTTATGATCTTTTCAACTATAGAGCATATATTTACACATATATCCTTTTCAGTGGTTTCAATTGTAATTACAATTCATTTGCTAACCTTATTAGTAGATGAAATCGTAGGACTATATGATTCGTCGGAAAAGGGGATACTGACTACTTTTTCCTGTATAACGGGATTATTAGTTACTCGTTGGATTTATTTGCAACATTTACCATTAAGTAATTTATATGAATCATTAATCTTTCTTTCATGGAGTTTCTCCAGTATTCATATGGTTGTTCCGTATTTAAAAAAAATTAAAACCTATTTAAATGCAATAACCGCGCCAAGTGCTATTTTTACCCAAGGTTTTGCTACTTCGGGTCTTTTAACTAAAATGAACGAATCTGAAATATTAGTACCCGCTCTCCAATCCCATTGGTTAATGATGCACGTAAGTATGATGGTATTGGGCTATGCCGCTCTTTTATGCGGATCATTATTATCACTAACTCTTCTAGTCATTACATTTCAAAATTTCATAAGAAATTTTTGCTTTTACAAAAATTTAGTAAATGAGCCATTTTCGCTGGGCGAGATTCAATACATAATAGAAAAAAAGAATCGTTTAATAAAAACTTCTTTTCTTTTTTCTCGGAATTATTACAGGTTTCGATTGATTCAACAATTGGATCTTTGGAGTTATCGTATTATTAGTCTAGGGTTTATTTTTTTAACGATAGGTATTCTTTCAGGAGCAGTATGGGCTAATGAAGCATGGGGATCCTATTGGAATTGGGATCCAAAGGAAACTTGGTCATTTATTACTTGGACCATATTTGCAATTTATTTACATATTCGAACAAATCAAAATTTTGAAAGCGTAAATTCTGCAATTGTGGCCTCGATGGGCTTTTTTATAATTTGGATATGCTACTTTGGGGTTAATTTATTAGGAATAGGGTTGCATAGTTATGGTTCATTTCCATTAATATCTAATTGAATTGAAGAAAGTACTTGAAAAATACAAAATAAACATAGGACAATATAAGTGTATATAAGAAAACTTCATGGAATCCAGCGAGAACCCTTTGATTTTTTTCATTTCCATTACTTGATTCAAAGGGTTCTCGCTGGATTCCATACCCCTTAGAATATAATTCCAATTTCTTTTACTCAAACTTCAGAGAAGAATAAAGTACTTATTTTTCATTGTCCAACAAACAATTTTGAAAATTATAAGATTTTTGTTTGATTTTTTGGTTTACTCACAAAAACTATGGATAAAAAAAATTAGATAGAAGAGCTTCTACTTTCTCAACTGATAGTGAGAAAACGAAATCTGGATAAATACCAATAGATATTACAGGTAAAAGAATAGAGATCGAAAGAAACAATTCTCGCGGCCCAGAATCAACAAAATATGGGTTTGGGGCATTAAAAAGCTTGTATCCGTAGAACATTTGGCGTAACATAGATAAGGAATAAATAGGAGTTAATATTATTCCAATTGCCATTACAAAAGTAATTAGGATTTTGGGCATTAAAAGATATTTTTGGCTAGTAAGTATTCCAAAAAAGACTATCAATTCGGCAACAAAACCACTCATGCCCGGTAATGCAAGAGAGGCCATTGATAAGATACTGAAAGTCGTAAATATTTTTGGAATTGTGATAGCCATTCCACCCATTTCATCGAGATAAACGAGACGTATTCGATCATAACTCGTTCCTGCCAAGAAAAAAAGTGCAGCGCCAATAAATCCATGAGAGATTATTTGTAAAATGGCCCCGTTGAGTCCTGTATCGCTTATAGAACCAAGTCCTATAATTATGAAACCCATATGAGATACGGAAGAATAAGCTATTCTTTTTTTTAAATTACGTTGACCAGGAGATGTTGAAGCTGCATAGATTATTTGAATTGTGCCAACTATCATCAAGCAAGGAGAAAATATAGAATGGGCATGGGGTAATAATTCCATATTTATCCTAATCAATCCATACGCTCCCATTTTTAATAAAATTCCAGCTAGAAGCATACAAGTACTGTAATGCGCCTCTCCATGAGTGTCTGGTAACCAAGTATGTAAGGGTATAATCGGCGATTTAACAGCAAAAGCAAGAAAAAATCCAATATAGAAGAGAATTTCGAGTTCTACAGGATACGATTGATTAGCTGATGTTTCAAAATTTAATGTTGGTTCGTTAGAACTAGCTAAACAAATACCTAGAATTGCCATTAATAAAATGGTGGAACTTCCTGCAGTGTACAAAATAAATTTTGTCGCTGAATACAAACGTTTCTTTCCTCCCCACATGGATATAAGTAGATAAACTGGAATTAATTCTAATTCCCACATGATGAAAAAAAGTAAAATGTCTCGAGAAGAAAAAAGTCCTATTTGACCGCTATACATTGCTAACAGCAGAAAATGGAATAATCGGGACTCTCGAGTAACTGGCCGAGCCGCTAAAGTAGCTAAAGTAGTAATAAACCCCGTCAGCAAAACAGGTCCTATAGAAATTCCATCTATTCCCAATCTCCAGGAAAAATCAAAAAAATTGATCCATTTATAATCCTCTATCAGTTGGATTAATGGCTCGTCCAATTGGAAATGATACCCGAATGCATAGGTTGTTAGAAGGAGTTCTATTATACATATAGAAATAGTATACCATCTAATTACTTTATTTCCTCTATGAGGAAAAAATAAAATTAGAGAACCCGCAAATATTGGCAAAGCTACAACTATCGTTAACCAAGGAAAATAATTCGTAGTAAAAACAAGATACACTTGGACCAGAAAAGCGCGTGCTCAAAAAAATCAATTTTTTTGAGCACGCGCTTTTGTCGGTAAAGGTAAAAAAAATGTAGTCGTATTTAAGTCGGGTTTTTTGGAACGTATCAATAAGCTAGACCCATACTTCGAGTTGTTTCATGCCACAAATAAACCCGAACACTCAAGAAATCCGTTGGACAGGCGGATTCACATCTTTTACAACCTACGCAATCCTCTGTTCTTGGAGCAGAAGCAATTTGCTTAGCTTTACACCCGTCCCAAGGTATCATTTCTAATACATCTGTGGGGCAAGCTCGGACACATTGAGTACATCCTATACACGTATCATAAATCTTTACGGAATGTGACATTGGATCTATCTATAATTATTTTTAATAAGAAAATTTCGATCTAGTAAAGAATCATATATTTAGATACCATTAGATACCAGATGAATCAATGATTTCGATTTACCAGAATTTTTCTAATCAATCTACTTATGGATGGACTCATGGAAGAAAACCAAGATACTTTGATTTTTTATATTTTCGCAAACATGATCATATATTCTGTATAATACATGCCAATTCGAATTTATGAATATTTTAATTTGTCTAGTTAATACTACTTATCATTCATACTATTTATTCAACAAATTCGATTGATTGATACGAGTTGATTTTTTGATACGATAAATTGACGAAACAATAGCTGGTCCAATAGCTGCTTCAGCGGCTGCAATGGCTATAACAAAAATGGAGAAAATATTTCCTTTTAATTGGCGACTATCAAAAAAATAAGAAAATGTTACTAAATTTATATTAACCGCATTCAGTATAAGTTCAAGACACATCAGAGCTCTAACCATATTTCGGCTGGTGATCAATCCATAGATACCGATACAAAATAAGTAGGCACTCAAAACAAGTCCATGTTCGAGCATCATTGACCAACTCCTTATTAATTTCGATTCATTTTAATATAACACGAATAACAAGGCAACGTGTTCAATTAATGAGAATATAAAAAAGTCTGGAACAAAGAAATAGATTGGGAATAGGTCAAATAAAAGAATTTATATTTTAGATATAAAAAATTTCAAATTCTAATTCTAATTGAAGGGAAATAAATGCAATAACACAGAATGAAGTTTGATTTAGATTGCTGTTGATAAGTTGATAGATCAATTATTATTGGCGCGCCACGGAAATTGCACCTATCAAACCGGCTAAAAGAATTATCGAAATAAATTCAAAGGGAATAAAAAACTCTGTTGATAAATGAATTCCAATTTGTTCACTATTACTTATCAAATCGTGTTCTATCATCTGGTTTGATCTTGTAGTCCAAATAATCCCGTACCATGACGTATCTGTAATAATAGTCATTAATAAACCAAACATATTTGTACAAACCAGCAAAGTAACCCCTTTCCCAACGGCCCAAAGATTAAAATCTTTGTAATATTCTGAACCATTCATGAACATTACAGCAAATATGATTAAAACATTTATAGCTCCCACATAAATAAGGAGTTGTGCAGCAGCTACAAAATAGGAATTTGATAGAATATAGAATAGGGATATAGAAACAAGAACTAATCCCAGCGAAAAGGCAGAATAAATTGAGTTCGTAAGTAATACTACTCCTATACCTCCTAAGATAAGACCTAATCCCAGAAAGACTAAAAGAAAATCATGTATGGGTCCATGCAAATCCATTATATGTAGGATAAGAGATAAATAAATCAAAAAAATTTTCATGACCTTATTGAGACCAGACCAAAAAAATAGTTGATTTGATGATTCAAAAGAAATTTCTACTTGCATTAAATGTATGAATTAATGTAGGTACGGTTATTGGACAAATTTTATCTTTTCTCTGAATAGAGCAGCTCAAATACGAAACTATCCATTTCGAAATAATGTCAGAAATATTAATTAATGAAATTTCAATTCAAATTACGATGCAATTCTTAACCAACGAATAACCAGTTGATATTTGTAATTATTGAGGCCAAACAAAACGAAAAAACTTATTTCTTTAAATCAAAACTGAACCTTAGTAATTCAAAATTTTTCTTTAATCAAGGATTTACTGATTTTTTATTTGAGTCGAATTCAAAATAGTTCGAATTGTATAATCGTCAATTACTACCACTGGTAAACGACCTAGAGCTATTTGATTATAACTCAATTCGTGACGATCATAAGTAGAAAGTTCATATTCTTCAGTCATTGCTAAACAGTTTGTTGGACAATACTCAACACAGTTACCACAAAATATACAGATTCCGAAATCAATACTGTAATTAAGTAATCGTTTCTTGCGAATATCAGTTTCCAATTTCCAATCAATGACGGGTAAATCTATAGGACATACACGAACACATACTTCACAAGCAATACATTTATCAAATTCAAAATGGATTCGACCGCGGAAACGCTCCGCGGTGATTACCTTTTCATAAGGATATTGAATAGTTATGGGTAAACGATTTACGTGGGATAAGGTAATCATGAAACTTTGACCAATGTACCTTGCAGCTCGTACTGTTTGGTGACCATAATTCATGAACCCAGTTACCATAGGGAACATATCGTGAATATATATAATATATAAATTATAAATAGTTTTATTTTTGTTTATTTCTCTTGTTTGATCCAAGTTGGGAATATAGGATATCATATTCTTTTAGAGTGAAAATAGTTGAGAAGAAGTTGTTAATAATAAATTACCGAGAGAAATAGGTAAAAGAAATTTCCATCCAAGATTCAATAGTTGGTCGATTCTTATCCTAGGTAAAGTCCATCTTGTTGTGATAGGAATGAACAAGAACAAATAAGTTTTAGCTAATGTAATAACCATATCAATTGTCGGTTCAAAAACACCGTATGGTTTTTTTATTTCAAAAAACTCAGAAACAAATATGTGAGTAATAGAGATATTCCAACCACCCAAATAAAGAACAGTTACAAATAATGAAGAAACTAATAGGTTTAAATAGGAAGCAATGTAAAATAAACCAAATTTGATACCCGAATATTCGGTTTGATAACCTGCTATTAATTCTTCTTCTGCTTCTGGTAAATCAAAGGGTAATCTTTCACATTCTGCTAGGGAAGAAATTATAAAAATAATAAACCCTATGGGTTGACGCCACAAATTCCACCCCCAAAAACCATATTTTGATTGTGCCTCAACTATATCAACTGTACTTGAACTATTAGATAATCATAGTCGATCATACTATCACAGTTTACATCGCTATTCCAGAACCGTACGTGAGATTTTCATTGCAGACGGCTCCTTGAGGACCTTAAATAAATCTAAGGATCGGGTCAGTATTATTTTTTTTATCTTGATATGTTTATAAGATGAATAAGGTAAAAATTTATTGTACGATCCCGAATTAGATCAATTTAATTCTGTTTGTTCTGCTTTAATAATTATTTTATTAAATTAATAAAATAATTATATATATATATATATTATATATTAATTAATATTATATTAAATTATTTAAATTATATTATTATATTAATTTGTTAATTTGAATTAATATAAATTAAAGTGCTTCTGAATTGATCTCATCCTTTGATTTAATAATAATAAAAAAAAATCAAACGATTTTTTCTTTGTTGAGTAATAACTAATTCTTCAATCAAATACTCATTATAAAGATATCAACAACCCTTCCTTTTTCCCTACGAAAATAATTATACATTAATTTATGAATTATGATATTTATATAGATAAATAGAAATATAGAAAGAATAAAAAAGATAGTTTTTCTTTTTTTTACTGTAATTGTATTTCTTTCTCTTTTTTTTTGCCGTTTCTATTCTTCTTTCTGTTTCTGCGAAAAGTCTATTTACAAAATCAAAACAAAGGATTATTTCGTTTCCAATAGTGATTTATTTAATTGACGGATAGGAGCATACTCTGGATCGGAATTGTGGGGAGTACTGCTTGATCATTTCTACTAACTTAAAGCCCCAATTAATATTCTTTGTCCATTATGCAGAAATATTCTTTTACATAATCTCCATTACAAATCCTTTGTGTATCTTGGTGTTTCTACTCATCCACTCTTTTTTGTTCAAGCATCGGTTACGTTACGGTAATCCATGTATGATAATACATACAAACGGTAGTGAAAACTCACTAAGGTATATCTTTTTAGCCCGCTTCAAGTCAGGATGACTAATTACCTAATCTTGGGGCAAAGGTTTTCGTTTGCTTCTATTTATTTCCGTTCAGCTCTCCAACACTTATACATAGAAAATGAGACTTAAGTTTTTTACAGCCGGTTTATATATATATATATAAACTGTTTTCTTTCACTCATATAACTCTTGGGTTTAGTTCATCTAACCGAATACTGAATAAAAAATGAAGATATTTTCTCCATTTCTTACATCCTCTTACTATAAAGGAAGAAATGGAGAACAATTTATGTCTTAACGAATCGCACGTAGAGATATTGATAACACACAGAAAGTTAATGGTATTTCATAACTAATTGATTGAGCAGCAGCTCGTAAACCACCTAAAAAAGAATATTTATTATTTGATCCGTATCCTGACATAAGAAGGCCAATGGGAGCAATACTTGAAACGGCAATCCATAAAAAAACACCAATATTGAGATCCGATAAAACAAGACGAGAACCAAAAGGAACTACCAAATAGCTTATTAAAATGGATATGACTGCTATGGAAGGTCCGATACTGAATAAACGAGTATCTCCTCTAGATGGAAAGAGGTTTTCTTTGAAAAGTAATTTTGCCCCATCAGCTAAAGCTTGAAGAACTCCTAAAGGTCCAGCGTATTCAGGTCCAATACGTTGTTGTAGCCCTGCAGATATTTCTCTTTCTAACCATACAATTACTAGTACACCCATTGTGATTCCCAATACAGGAATCAAAATAGGAATAAGTATCCATATAATTCCATAAACCTGTTTAAAAAAAAACAATCTAGAAAAAGAATTGATATCTTGTACTTCTATTCGATCAATTATCATTTTAACGATCAACTTCTCCCAGAATGATATCTATGCTACCTAGTATTGTCATAATATCAGCCAATTTCATTCTTTTAACTAACTGAGGAAGAATTTGCAAATTGATAAAAGCAGGCGGGCGAATTTTAAACCTCCAAGGAAAACCACTCTGATCCCCTATCAGAAAAATCCCCAATTCTCCCTTTGGGGCTTCAATTCTCACATAGAGTTCTTGTTTCGGCAATTCAAATGTAGGAGAAGGTTTTTTGCTAATAAATCGATACTCAAAGTCATTCCATTCTGGATTTCTTTCTCTATCAAAGTATCGGATTTCTAAATTCTCATAAGGCCCCCCCGGAATTCCTTCTAACGCCTGTTGAATAATTTTTATGGATTCTGTCATTTCGTCAATGCGGACTAGATACCGAGCTAATGAATCTCCTTCTTTTTGCCATTGTACTTCCCAATCAAATTCGTCGTAACACTCATAATGATCAACTTTACGGAGATCCCATTGTATTCCAGAAGCTCGCAGCATTGGTCCTGATAAACCCCAATTTATTACTTCCTCTCGTCCAATAATACCTACCCCCTCAACTCGTTCTAAAAAAATAGGATTTCGTGTAATAAGTTTTTGATATTCAATAACTCCTGTTAAAAAATAATCGCAAAAATCTAAACATTTATCGATCCAGCCATAAGGTAAATCAGTCGCTACTCCTCCAATACGAAAATAATTATGCATCATTCTCATACCAGTGGCAGCTTCAAATAGATCATATACTAATTCTCTTTCTCTGAAAATATAGAAGAAAGGAGTTTGTGCCCCAATATCTGCCATAAAAGGGCCAAGCCATAACAGATGCGAAGCTATACGACTCAACTCCAACATAATTGTTCGGATATAGCTGGCTCTTTTAGGTACTTCGATATTTCCCAGAAACTCCGGTCCGTTTACGGTTATTGCTTCGGTGAACATAGTAGCTAAATAATCCCAACGCGTTACATAAGGCAAATATTGTATAATTGTTCGGTTTTCCGCAATTTTTTCCATTCCTCGGTGTAAATATCCTAATATTGGTTCACAATCAATAACATCTTCACCATCGAGAGTAATGATGAGTCGAAGAACACCGTGCATTGATGGGTGGTGGGGTCCCATATTTACTATCATGAGGTCATTTCTTGTAGCTGGTATATTCATAGGTTTTTACTCGATTCATTTTTTCATGAATTACTGAAAGTAAAAATAAGTTCATTAAAATTCAAGATCTACTAAATCAAATAATTCAAAACAACCCTTCAAACTTAAATTAACGCGTTTTTGATTCGCGAATATCTAACTGGTTAATTAATTGTTTATAACGTATTCTATTTGTCAAAGACAAATAAGACAGCATCCTTTGGCGTTTTCCCAAAATTTTCCGGAGGCCTCTCTGAGATAAATAATCTTTTCTGTGCAATTCCAAATGGGAAGAAAGTTTTCGTATCCTATTAGTGAGCCTTAGTATTTGAAATGCAACAGACCCCCTGTTTTCTTCTTTTTCTTCGAATGACTTTTTTACCATACAATTCTTCTCCTCCCCCCACAGGCCCCTATTGCTAGATATATTTTTGTTATCAATAAAAAAAGTGCTACTCCCCCTTTTTTTTATTTGGCATACACACTACAATAATCTTAATTTTTAACAAAATTAACAAATATACAAAATAGAGCGGGGAAATAAAGTAAATCCGTATTTATCTTTTTGGCAGCGCAAGGGCAGTTAATTTTTAAATTGTGGATACATATGTACCCTTAGCATACCGAAACGACTGCCATTATTGGTATCAAACCAATAGCGATTCAGACAAGCGAAATCTTCTAATCGATAATTAGGCCAAAGAAAATATTTTAATTTCATTTTTGTATCTCTTTTGCTTTTATTCAAAACAGGTCTCTTTGCCTGATTTTCATTATAAAATGTACCATTTAGAGGCATACCACTTCGATTCATAGAATAGAAAGAAATTAGAATTCTTAATTCTCTCCGACGTCTGGGGGATAAACTACTTTCAAGAACAAACAAAGAATGAGTTTTGGCTCTATTTTCAGTCATCTTTTGATGCTTTGGAATTAATTCATCAGAATTCTTCTTATCAACATGACCTTTTTCTCGGGCCCTTTGATTAATATTAATTCTGTGGTTGCTGTGATTAACGACCGAAATACTTATAGTTTGATGCATAATAAATTGTCCTGTCTTTTTTATAGACAGACGAACGGGTTCGATAAGTAATACTCTCTCTTTAAAAAAGTTTTCAAAAGGGCTTTCGTCGTTAATCATTAAAAAACCCACATCTATGTTATTCCTTTGAATAAAGTGTATAATAATTTTTTTTTGATTTCGCTCTGTAAAAAACATCAAAAACAACCAATCTATTTGATAATATTTTTGATTGCCATGTTTCACTTGAACAAAAAAATACTTGTTTTTTACTAAGAACTCAACGTTCACACCCCTGTTTTTCCTCTTTGCTAGCACATAATTTTCTTCAATATTTTTGCATTCTTTTTGATTTTGTTTTTCTAATGAAAAAATTGATATAGAAATATCTCTTGTTTTCTTTACAGTGTTGTTTTTATTTTCAATGTCATTTTGATTTAAATTTAAAAGGATCAACTTGATTAGTATGTTCCATGGTTTAATTTTATATGAATTAGAGAGTAGCAAAAATTCTGGAAAAACCAAAAGTTCGAAATTCAATATGGCGAATTTTAGTATTTCTTCATTCATTCTCATCCAATCAAAAAATTTTCTATTCGGATTTTTCTTTTTATCTATAATATTATCTTCTACTAGATAATTATTGACCGGAATACCTACCAGCATAGTCAAAAATTGGCGTTTATTTTCGTCGTAATTATATAAAATATATTGGTTATGATTTACTTGTAAGGGTATTTCATAAATAAAGGAATTCTTCTTATCTTCAGACTTAATAAAATTATATGCTAAAAGATCGTATTTATTTTGTTTTTTAACATTTTTTTGTTTTTCGGAGTTAAGTAATCGATTTTTTTCATATGAATAAAATTTATTTAAATTTTTATTTTGCACTATAGAGTGGTGGTTTACTATATTTCTACTCTCTTGTGGTATGAGCTGAAATAAATAATCTTTATAATAAACTTTTAACCTATTTTTCCATTGATGTATTATTCGAGAATTGCGGAGGTTCTTATGTCTTAATTTGGAATGGAATATTGTCTGTGTTCCAATAAAATAATTCTTTATTTCATTTTTAAGAAAAAGAAATGTTACATTAGATTGAAAGACAGATCTTAACTTATCTAAATTAAAAAAGTTCAAAACCGTGTTTTGTGATAATTTGTAAAAAACATATGCTTGTGATAAATAAGATAAGTCACAAAAAGTATGTAAGTTCTTATTACTAATATTAGAAAGTGACTTGTTTATAGAATAAATAAACTTAGTTCTAGTTTTGTTTTTTTTATCAAAATTTTCTGGATTTATTTCATTATTGTAAATATAGTTATTATAGGAATTGTACTTAATAATTTTTTTTTTGAATTCAAAAAAAAGTTGTACATTTCTTCTATAATATTTATTGAAATATTTATAGATATAGAAAAAGATATGTGTATGTACCCCTTCAACGGAAAAATTGATAAAATAAGTTGTTTTACGAATTAGTCGAATATTTTTTATTTTTACTAGTTGTAAAAAAGTTTTTGGTAGTTCCAAAATTTTATCATCATAACTCATTTTGTTAGAATTAATATTTCTATGTAGGCTTATAAATTCTTTTTTGTTGTCTTTTAAAATTTTTTGTATTTCCTTTATAATTGTGTTTGTTCTAGCAGTTAGCCCTTGTAGTTTTTTTTTTGTCAATGAAAAAGTTGTGCAATTCATATATTGAATGTTAATAGACGATTTAGGAATTATCTCATTATTTCTTATCAAGTTTTTTTCTTTTTTGTTTTCACTCAATGCAGATATTTCTATTTCTTTCAATCCAAATAATAGAATTTGGTTTATTTTTGATATTTTTTTTTTTAAAACTCGAATGTTTTTAATAAACCATTTTTTTCTTTCTTTTAATTTTAAGACATTTCGAAAAAATTTTATTCTTTCTTTTAAAATTATTAGAACTATAAAGCAATTCTTTGAAAGTTCTTTTTTGAGTTCTTTAAAAATAGGTTCAAAAAATGAAAATGAAAATAAAAAAGGTTGTCGTGGAAAACCAAAAATAAGTTCAGTTTCCAATCCAAAAATATTTAAAAAACTATAAAAATTTTTATAGTATTCTGGTATCTTAAAATTCTGCCAAGGTTTCAGACGAAAGGGTAATTTGATCCTTATCTGAATACCGGAATTTAAGAAGTTTTTAAGCAATTCGTTTTTTGATAATGGAGAGTCCCCGCTATAAGAGTATATAATATGCACTTCTTTCCGCCAATCTCTTAAATCCTGGGACCATTCAGGAATTTGATAAAATAGTATACGAACGATATTTTTCACTATTATCAATGATGGTAATATTATATATTTTCTCAGAATTGATTGTGTGAGTAACATAAGACTTCTTGCTAATCGAAAGGTTATCTTTATCTTCCAATGTTTGGCTGCTTTTAGACGCCGTTCTTCGTCTTTGTCGGTTCTATTTCTTTCTTCCTTTGCCTTTCTTTTTCTTTCCTTTTCTTTTTTTTTTTTAGTACTTTCTTTTGACCTTTTCTCTGTATAATCTATAATTTTGAATTCCGTGTTTTTCCGTAGCCTATTTTTCTTTTTTAGTGACTCGGAAATATCAAAAGAAGGGTCTTTGTCTATTTGGTCCAAAAAAGTGGGGGAATGTGCATTTATTTCAAAGATTTTACAAATAACAGTTTTACGCCTTTGGGCTCGCATCGAACATTTGAGTATATTTCGTCCAAAATCTGATATTTTGGGATACTTTATCGCAAAGTACCTGTCTATTTCATCTTCATCATCATAAGTATTGTCGTCCTTATTGAAAAAGAAAATCACTCTCTCTTCGAAGTTTCTTAACCGAATCCAGTTTTGTAACAATACTAGAATAACAGTAACCGCTCGAAAAGGGTTTATGTTCTCCAAAAGGTATCTGTTCTGTAGTTTCATTATTTGAAAACTTTTTTTTAATTCGTAGTTCTCTTCAGGAACTTCTTTTATGATTTCCTTTAAATCCATGTTTACGTTTACTTCTTCATCGTTTACTTCTTCATTATTATAAAAAATAAGACTAATAAATAAAAGATGAATCTTATTTATAGAAAATCCTTTTTGGAACGCAACATTAATGAGCGTAACATTTAAGAATAAGAAAGGGTCATATACGTCAGGTAAGTATTCTTTTTTTTTATTATTACAAAATTTACATAATCTATTTCTTTTTTCGAGTACATCCAGAATA